GAGTCAATCATCCACTTTGGTATCTTTTTGAACAAAAATGGTAATATTGTTCCTCCATTGATCAAGAATTTCGGTCTTTGGGAAGTATCATGATCATACAATAAGAAGGGTTTCAATTTATTCAAATGAACGATTTGAACACCTATTGATTCTAACAACTGATTGCAGAGTTGATCATTCGGACCTTTCAATTCATAGATGCGGATCTCGGACCTATGAATGGGGATATTCCCGATACTCACAAAGAAAAAGGGAAGTGACTTGGACAAAAAGGGAAGTGACTTGGACAAAAAGAAACGAAGTGACTTAGACAAATCTTGTTTGTCGATAGCCTCGGACCAATCAATCGAATATTGATTAATACGTAATCGATCGAACACTACTTGAAAACGGTTCTTCTGTTCAGAAATGAAATGTTCCAAATGTTCCTGGAAATTATGGCTCCCATTGGACCATTTGTATCTATATGCATCAGGATCCCGATTCATGGATCTCTCGGTTCGAGAAATAAGAGGATCAAACCATTTCTTCTGACTCTTTTTCAAATTCGATAAATGTTGGTTGATCGTATATTTCATTATAGTTATATGATTCAGAGTATCATTTCCTATTTGATCCCTTTGAATTCCATATTCGAAGTTGCGATCGGATCTATTCATTAAAAAGAATCGATTCGATACATTTCTTATGTACCCATAGGTGCTATATTGGATTTGAATCAGATTTCGGATCAATCTATATTGATTGACTGCCTCCATTATGTTGTTGCTAGCAAATACCGCCGTTTTTAGTTTTGGATCTTCCAAATCATTTTTTTTTCTGATCCTTCGATAAAAAGATTCATTCTCTTCATAAAAAAGAGGAGGTAGAATCAATAAAGATTTCTTTTTCGATTCATCTCTGGAGTTGAATACCTTATTCAAGAATTTTTTTGGATCTAACCCGTAGGAATCAATAGAAAAGGCAAATCCCCTATGATACACCAGATCCGGCCCGGTTATTGATAGAGTGAATAGATCTGCCATTTTTTGAAATCTCTCTTCTGATTCAAAATCGTGGTGTAACGTGTATCCCCCCTTGTTCCGGTCATGGAATAGATGAAATAAATCAAAAAATGGATTTTTGTTCCAGAATGAAATCTTATTGGAACTGTCCATATCCGGTTCATCCTTCGGAACCATATCAGATCCCGGATCTGATGAAATAGGATGAATTGAGACGGTATTTTGTAAATACGTAATCATCTTGAATATATCAACCATTTCTTTATTTTCCGATCGCCTGGAAGGAACAAAAGAAACATCTTGTTTTTTCTTAACAAATTTCTGATCTCTAGTGGACCTCTCAGTAGGATTCGAGCCCAGATGAAGTTCTGACCATCTGTCAGAGAAAAAAGAACGAATTGATCTTGTAGGATTCACAAGAAATTCTTCGATTTCTTCCGGAAGCAGATGATTATTCATCTGCTTCTCACGTTCCGTGAATAGCCGGGACATTGAGGAAGATCCAAAAAGGCATTTCGGGAATCGATCTGATTCTATCTCTGTTCCTTCCGTTTGAAGAAAGGAAGGATCCCAAAGAATCGATCTTTCTTTTACTTTTAGTTGCTGAATCTCTCTTTGATCGATCAATGTGTGATATTCGGAATCCTCATTTCTAATGGAATCAAAATGATCTCTGGATTGATCAGAAGATCCTTTCAATTGGCTAGAATCCGTTACTTGAACGAAAATGGATCTTGTGGAATCATATTGAATATTTGACAATACATTCCGTACCTTGCTAAAAAACCGATCCTTGTTTACCAACCACACATTGTCTAACCAAATCAAATTATCTCTCGATACGTTCCTCAAAAAATCCGATTCGTGCTGATTCTTCCCCCAACTAACGAAGAGATCTTGGCGGAATTGCCACATATGAAATTGAGCACAATTTTGCAAAGAAATACTCCACTTGTTTCTCGAGAAGAGATGGGAAACATGCTCAATATCATTTGATTGAATAGTTGCCTCAGCTCCTTGTTGTTTGAAGAAACCCCCCCCTTCAATTGGTCTTTTTTCACGAAAAGCAGACATGAGATAACAAATCAAGTCTTTCCCTAAGACTTCGAATAGCTGTCCCAAATTCAAGTTGATTATGTTTCGCTTCTTCCTCGGAGAAAGACGATCAAACAATTCCCAATCATGGTCCTTGCGGATCGGATCATCCGTATAGGATAAAAAAAGAAACTCCAGAGATTTGCTATCTTTCTCTTTGAATGAGATCTCAATTCCAGCTACGGTTTCATTAGATACCTTACAACTAGAATCCCTCTTTTTTCCGATCTGGTTCCTCCACCACCGCGAACCCCGGTTAGATTCAGGCATGATACACTTTTTATTTTTTGGGAGAACCCAAGTACTCTCTTGCGGATCCATGAAACAACTCTCAGAAATCTTTTTCCCTTTTGGAAGATACAGGAGCGAAACAATCAACCTATTGATATTGGAAGACCAAA